GGGTGTAATTCAAGTTATTATTATTTTTTTTGTCTATTTTTCTATTGTATTCTTTTCTCAACATTCATATTGACAACAGTGTATCGAATAAATATAATCTGAGCATGAATAAAAATAAATAAATCTATATTTTTTCCGTCCTATGGATTTTATTTCATTCAAATAAACAAATAAAGGATTCATTGGATGTGTTGTGATACAAGAAGTATTTTTTTATTAATGATTAAAATATAATAATGGATAACATAAAAGACATAGAGTTAGGCGACAAATATTTTTATTTAGATTTTTATCAGATTTGTTCATAATTGATTATAAATTTTTATATTTTTTTTTGCTTTTTTTTTTTTTTAATATTAAATAAATTGATTGTGACCCGTACAATTCAATCTATTTATTTATTGGGATTTCGTTTGTATCTATACATTCTAATTATTTTAGTTCGGGTTGCTAACTCAACGGTAGAGTACTCGGCTTTTAAGTGCGTCTAGCATCTTTTACACATTTGTATGAATCAATGGATTCGTTTATACCATCGGTAGAATTTGTAAGACCGCGACTGATCCTGAAAGGAATGACTGGAAAAAGCAGCATGTCGTATCAATATAGAATTCTAAGAATATATAGAATTCTAAGAATATTTCATTCTTACTGTATAAAAGTATAAGAATATATAAGAGTATAAGAATGGGGCAAAACCCTTGTTTAAATTGTTTGAATTATTGGCTTTGAACAAAATATAAAAATTTTAAAAAGCAAAGAAATTAAAACTAAATTGAAAGTTGGGTCCCTTAAATAAATGGATAGAACCTAACTATAGGTTCCAATTATACGAAACATAAAGTAACGAGCTCCTGTTCTTAATTATTGACTGATTACCTGATCTAATTAGACGTTAAAACTATATTAGTGCTTGACGCAGGAAAAACGCAGGAAAAGCTTTTCCCATGAGTGTATTATTGATTTTTTATGAATCCTAACTATTAGTTATCTCTATTATGTAGCGGAGATAAATGTGTATCAAGAAGGCAGTATTTTGATAAATAATTTTTTTTAATCAAAAGAGCGATTGGATTGCAAAAATAAAGGACTTCTAACCATCTTCTTATCCGAGAATAAACATAAACCAATTGGGTGAAAAAGGGGAGGACAGAAAGTCTGTTAATGAGTTGTATCTTTTTACGAGGTATCCATTTTTTTTTATTAATTATTTATTAAAATAATACCTTGTTTTAACTCTATCGTACTATGTATCATTTGATAACCCAATAAATCCCATCGGCTCAAATCTAATTGAAATGGCAGAATTTCAAGGATATTTAGAAATAACTAGATCTTGGAAACATGAACTTCTATACCCACTTATTTTTCAGGAGTATATTTATGGATTTGCTCGTGATCATGATTTAAATAGATCGAACTTATTGGAAAATGTGGGTTATGACAGTCAATATAGTTTCCTGATTGTAAAACGTTTAATTACTCGAATGTATCAACAGAATCATTTGATTATTGCCCTTAATGGTTCTAACCAAAATCAAGTTTTGGGGTTCAATAATAATTTTTATTTTCAAATGATATCAGAAGGGTTTGCAGTCGTTTTGGAAATTCCATTTTCCTTACGATTAGTATCTTCGTTAACAGGGGCAGAAAGCGTAAGGTATTATAATTTACGATCAATTCATTCAATATTTCCTTTTTTAGAGGACAAATTCTTACATTTAAATTATTTATCAGATGTTCTAATACCCTACCCGATTCATCTGGAAATCTTAGTTCAAACCCTTCGCTACTGGGTAAAAGACGCCTCTTTTTTGTATTTATTAGGAATTTTTCTTTACGAGTATTATAATTATAATTGTAATAGTCTTATTGTTCTTCTAAATAACTATATTACTATTTTTTCAAAAAGTAATACAAGATTTTTCTTGTTCCTGTATAATTCTCATCTTTGTGAATACGAATCCATCTTACTTTTTCTATGCAATAAATCTTCTCATTTACGATTAACAGTTTCCGGTGTCTTTTTTGAGCGAATATATTTCTATGGAAAAACAAAGCCTCCCGTAGAAGACGTCTTTGCTAATGATTTTTTGATTAGCCTATGGTTTCTCCAGGATCTCTTTATGCATTATGTTAGATATCAAGGAAAATCAATTCTTGCTTTAAAGGATACGCCCCTTTTGATAAATAAATGGAAATATTTTTTTGTACATTTATGGCAATATAATTTTTATGTGTGGTCTCAATCAGGAAGGGTGTATATAAACCAATTATGTAAGCGTTCCCTTGTCTTTTTGGGTTATCTTTCAAGTATGCGAATAAATCTTTCAGTTGTACGAACCCAAATGCTAGAAAATTCATTTATAACGGATAATGCTATCAAGAAGATTGATACATTAATTCCAATTAGTCCTATGATTGCATCATTGGCTAAAATGAAATTTTCTAACGTATTAGGATATCCCGTTAGTAAGTTGACCTGGGTCGATTTATCGGA